TTCCGTCAGGCTAGCTATATGCTGTGTAGTATCAACTATTTCCACAGAAGGTGGTGGGATGATATCTTGAGCAGTTACGTATCTAGGACCCCTGACGCAAATGGATGCGTCACGAGTTCCATACAGATGACTTCTCAATACAATTTCTTTCAAATTCATTAAAATTGCATGTACTGATTCTTCAATACCGACTATCGTAGAATATTCATGTGGTACCTTTTCAGATTTTGCACGTGTAATACATGTTCCTTCTATTTCTCCAAGTAAAGCCCTTCGCATTGCGATACCTATCGTATCTGCTTGGCCTTTCATAAGCGGGGCCAAAATGAAACGGCCATAATAAAGACGCTTACTGTCTGTTCTTGATTCAACACACTTCCACTGTAGTGTCCGAGTGGATACTGCTACTTCCTCTCGAACCATAATAATATTATTCTTTTTTCAGATCATTGAATCATTTATTTCTCTTGAAATCCGTTCAATTCTTATTTCTACACACGTCTTTTTTTAGGAGGTCTACATCCATTATGTGGCATAGGGGTTACGTCACGTACGAAACTTAATAGTATACCACTTCTACGAATAGCTCGTAATGCTGCATCTCTTCCGAGACCAGGACCCTTTATCATGACTTCTGCTCGTTGCATACCCTGATCCACTACTGTACGAATAGCATTTCCTGCTGCGGTTTGAGCAGCAAATGGTGTCCCTCTTCTTGTGCCTCTGAATCCACAAGTACCAGCGGAGGACCAAGAAACCACCTGACCTAGTACATCTGTAACAGTCACAATGGTATTGTTGAAACTCGCTTGAACATGAATAACTCCTTTTGGTATTCTACGCCCACTCTTACGTGAACCAATACGCCCATTCCTACGTGAACCAATTCTTGGTATAGGTTTTGTCATATTTTATCATCTCATAAATATGAGTCAGAGATATACGGATATATCCATTTCATATCAAAACAGATCCTTTATTTGTCCATCGGGTCCTTTAGAAAATCCCTTTTTCTTTTTAGAAAGATTACCCTTGTCTCTGTTTATGTCTCGGATTGAAACAAATTACTATAATTCGTCCCCGCCTACGGATCAGTCGACATTTTTCACAAATTTTACGAACAGAGGCCCTTATTTTCATATTTGTTATTCCTTACCTTAATTCCGAATCTACTCCTTGGAAGAAAATAAGTCTCTTGAAATTTTGAACCTCAATTGTATTCCCACGAAAGGAATGTTTAAAAATCCACCTACACCTAATCGTTTGAATCTTTGTTGCGAAGTCTATAAATTATACGTCCCCTGGTTGAATCATAACGACTTACTTCGATTTTTACTCTATCTCCTGGTAGTATCCGTATAAAACTTCGTCGGATCCTCCCCGAAACATAACCTAGAATCAGATCTTCATTATCTAAACGAACCCGGAACATACCATTGGGAAGTGATTCAGTAATTAAACCTTCATGAATCAATTTTTGTTCTTTCATTCCAGGTAACCCCCTTGAAGTATCAACTAATGGAGGAGGAGTGATATTAAACAACCCGTCTTTTCTTTCCTCTCCTTTTTCACAAATAGGAAGTTACGGATCAACTTCGGATACCAGAAGGATCACCATATATAACACAAAACTTCTCCTCCAATTCCTTCTAGTCGAGCTTCTCGATCTGTCATTATACCTCTAGAAGTAGAAAGAATTACAATCCCCATTCCACCTAAAATCCTAGGAATTCGTTGATAGTTGGAATAGATTCGTAGACCGGGTCGGCTGATACGCTTTAAAATATTTCTATATGTTCCTTTCCTATTTCTTCTATGTCGCAGGGTTGAAACCAAGAAATATTTGTTGTTTTCCCGATGTTTCCTAACGTTTTCAATAAAACCTTCTCGTAGAAGTATTTTAACAACGCTTTCGGTCATATTAGTAGATGCTATTCGAACTGTTCCTTTTTTATCCATGTCGGCATTTCTTATAGAAGTTAATATATCGGCAATAGTGTCCCTACCCATGACGAACTATAATTATTGGTGCCTCCTAATTTTGATATAATCAACATGTTACGTTTTTTTTTTATGTGAATTTTTGATTCTTTATTTATGAATTATTAAAAGTATATGCGTGAAACAAAATCTACTAATTGATCCATTTCAGATACCCTACTATATCATGGTCTCATCTACTAGTATTTATAATACCTCAGGAGCTAATGAGACTATTTTAGTGAAATTCAACTGTCTCAATTCTCGAGCGATCGCTCCAAAAACCCGAGTTCCTTTTGGATTTCCTTCTTGATCAATGACAACTGCTGCATTGTCATCATATCGTATTATCATACCGTTGTCACGTCTGAGTTCTTTACATGTACGTACAATTACAGCTCTGATCACTTCTGATCTTTCGAGAGGCATATTGGGCACTGCTTCTTTTATTACAGCAACAATAACGTCACCAATATGAGCATATCGGTGATTACTAGCTCCTATGATTCGAATACACATCAATTCTCGAGCCCCGCTGTTGTCCGCTACATTCAAATGGGTCTGAGGTTGAATCATATCATTTTTTTTTTAATCTGTTTTTTCAATGCAAAGGTCGAAGGAAAAAAGAAAGAAATATTGTCTGTCCAGAAATAAAGAAATCCGCGATTGTTTTTTTCATCATAAATACCCCTTTGGTTCCACATCCCTATCCTGAAATAATGAATTGCGTTCGTATAGGCATTTTGCACGCAGCTATTTTAATAGCTGCTCTGGCTACAGTTTCCGATACTCCGCCCATTTCATAAAGTATTCGACCCGGCTTAACAACAGATACCCAATATTCGGGAGATCCCTTCCCCGAACCCATACGGGTTTCCGTAGGTCTTACTGTAACGGGTTTGTCGGGAAATATACGGACCCATATTTTTCCACCACGGCGCGCATATCGTGTCATTGCTCGTCGCCCTGCTTCTATTTGTCTAGATGTGATCCAAGCGGGTTCAAGTGCCTGAAGAGCATATCTACCGAAACAAATATGATTGCCTCGATAAGATATTCCCTTCATTCTTCCTCTATGTTGTTTACGGAATCTGGTTCTTTTGGGGTTATAGTTGATGGTTGTTTCTCAACCTCATCTCTACTACAGAACCGGACATGAGAGTTTCTTCTCATCCAGCTCCTCGCGAATGAAACGATTCAATAATATTACAGATACACATGTATTTATTGAATAATACACTAAATCATGGGATTTATTGATATTGAATCTGTCACGTAGGAATCTGTATATCTTGTATATATAGCTAGACGTATATTTCTATATATAGAAGATAATGCCTTTGCTTTATTTTTATAACGAATCCTTGACCTTTACCGAATCGGCCAAAATTTTGCAATTCAATAAGGGTTTCGCGGGCGAATATTTACTCTTTCAATATTTGTTTCATTCGTAGGGTCAACCCATGGCCTCTCAGAATAAATCAATTGGTTCCTGGTTGGTTCCGCCATCCCACCCAATGAATCATTAGGATTCGTTTTCAATAGAATCTTCTGCAGTCACAGGTTCCGTCGTTCCCATAGCTTCTCCATTAATGGCTAGGCCTGAACTCTGCAATGGAGCTCCTCAATTCAAGTTCGTTCCCAAGTCAATCTCCTCAGTCTCTATTGACTCGAGGCTCTTTATTATTGGTATTTTTCCTATGAACCGTATTCATCTAATTATGGACGAATCAGTATTGATGCTTTATCACACTGCCTTTTATGAGATGATTCATAATAGACCATACATATTGGAATCATATACCATTGATATTCTCCTTCTCTCTTTCTCTCGTCCTTCCATTTACCCACATCCCTCTATTTTCGCTTCACAATCCATAATCAGATTGATTTTTCCTTTATGGAAAAAAGATTTCAGTTGCTACAACTATATGATTGACACATCATATAGTGACTGGTTCCTTGGATCTCGATAATACGAAGCAATGAGCTGGTTCTAAGTTCTATAGTTATTAGTTAGGGGCCAGTCCTTTTTTTTTGAATCCCAACTCTAAAGAAAAACCAACGAGTCACACACTAAGCATAGCAATTCTACCAAATGATCAATCCAATTTTTATTCAACCCTATAGAATTAGAATTGCTCATTTTTCATTGAAGGGAAAAAGAATAGTTTGTCGTTTTTTGTTCTATCACTGGATAGAATGGCAAGGAAAGGCCCATTATTGCTCGTCTACAAATATCCAAATTTTGATGCCTAATACCCCATAGATAGTTCGAACTGTATGGGAACAATGATCAATTTTAGCTCGAATGGTTTGTAGGGGAACCCTACCTTCTCTGATCCATTCGACACGTGCAATTTCTTTTCCGTCGATACGTCCTGCAATTTGTACTTGAATTCCTTTTGTATCCGCTTGTTCAGCTAATTCAATAGCTTTTTTCATTGCCTTTCGAAAGGAAACTCTATTCTTTAATTGTAGAGCTATATATTCTGCAAGAATATTAGGTTGTCCATAAGGTTTTGCAACTCTTGTGATAGCAATGTTAAGTCTCCGGTTCACAGAATGAAATCCTTTTTGTACATTGATCTGTAATTCTTCGATTCCTCGTGTTCGACCTTCTATTAACAAATTTGGAAATCCAATATAGATTATGACCTGGATCAGATCGATTTTTTTTTGAATCTCTATATGTGCAATTCCTTCGAAACCCGAGGATATTCTCCTATTTTTTTGTACATAATTCTTGATACAATCTCGTATTTTTTCATCTTCCTGGAGACCTATGGAATAATTTTTTGGTTGCGCGAACCAAAGGGATCTATGCTTTTGGTTTTCCCCACCAAGTCGGAAACCAAGGGGATTTATTTTTTTGCCCATATTTTTCTTCTCTCTCTTTCTCTTTTTTTTCTCTCTCTTTCTCCAAATATCTCTCTATTATAGGATCTTTCCATTGATCCTTTGTTTCTAAATATATATCCTGATCCGTTTTCTTTTTAGAGCTATCCCTCACTACAATA